TAAATGCCTTTTTTTCTCCTGAAGTTGTCGGAATTATTCGTAATAGAATATTGGCTACAATTGAAGAGGTCTTATCAATAAAATTTACATTTATCCGAGATCTAGGCATAATTAGCAATCCTTTCTATAATCTATAATTAGAATTCTTTTCATTACCCTTCGGGGAAAATGATCCCACAAACAAAGGAATTGTACAATACGAAATAACATAAAACAGACTAATTCTAAAAATGTGGACCTTCCGCTCAAATTGTCCCATTTTGTTTGGACAAGGAGAGATATGAAATATTTGAATCAGATTGGATTTCATTACAATTTCGTAGTATACCAATGAACGGAACTATTACTATTTCATCTAAGATTTCATCTAAGTTGAATAACCAAGGACTTTCTTTTACTACGGATTTTGATAACTCGAAAAGTTTTGATTTGGTTATGATCCAAAGAGGAAAAAGAATAATTATTCCATGATAAAATAGAGTAGAGTAACCATCCGTTTTGTTTACATGACGTGTATACGTCATGCCATACAATGGAAATAAAAATCCATGGGACGATTCATGCATTTGTAATAGATCCATGGGGTAGCTGATGAGAGAAGTTGGTGTTGAGAAATAGGAAATTTGAAAGGAATTATTCCTATGGAACCATTGATCGGTCATACCTGTACTGCAATAATATGAATGACTCGCTATTCACTCGGTTTCTGGTCAATAATAAGATTATGTAGGAGAGATGGCCGAGTGGTTCAAGGCGTAGCATTGGAACTGCTATGTAGGCTTTTGTTTACCGAGGGTTCGAATCCCTCTCTTTCCGTTTCTGTTAATTCACCAACGTGACCGACCACAATGTATCAAATCAAATAACAACTGATACCATTATTCCAGCAATAAGACTTTTATTTGATAGAAATTCTCTATTCCAGAAATTCTCTATTCCTAATTACATTACTGCGGTACGTAAAATACAAATATCGGAAAGAACAAAAAAGAAAAAAAATCCTACTGCTGATCTATTTGTAATACGTGAATGAGAAAAATGCGGATCAAGGCCCTTAGATCTATTTACTTCGTCGAAAAGAGGGCAAAATTCTCTGAATCTTTCTTTGTTATTTTCGTTAGGTTCAAGTCTGGCGGGAATAATATTCTACGACTAACAACTCATTTATTTTCAAACCGATCCATTTACTATCTATTATTTGATTTACTAATCCTTTATATTGGAATGAGTCAATAGTCAAATGTTTTGGCAATTCCTCGGGGGGGGGTGAAGCAATATAATTTTGAATCAGAGCTTTCGATCTTTGTTTATCCTTCGTAGTAATAATATCTCGGGGTTTGCAACGATAACTTGGTATATCCACTATACGACCATTAACTAAAATATGTCTATGGTTAACTAATTGCCTAGCTCCAGGAATGGTCGAAGCCATACCCAATCGAAAAAGGATGTTATCCAAACGCATCTCAAGTAGTTGTAGTAAAACCTGACCTGTTGACCCTTTGGCTTTTCCAGCGATATGTACATATCTAACTAATTGTCGCTCCGTCAGACCATAATGAAAACGCAATTTCTGTTTTTCTTCTAGACGAATACGATATTGCGATCTTTTCCCAGAACGCAATTGGGTTTTAAGATCACTTCCGGATTTAGGTCTTTTACTAGTTAGTCCTGGTAAAGTCCCCAGACGGCGTATTTTTTTGAAACGAGGTCCTCGATAACGAGACATAAAGACTCCTTTTTTTATTTTATTGAAATTTCATTTTACAGAATAAATCCTAAATTAAGACTGAACTAAAGGATAAACAAAGCAAAGCTAAATTTACTGAAGTATTACAAAGTAGAATGAAATGAATTCTATTAATATCCGGATTTTTTGTATATGTATATATAGGAAGTTGAGGCTCCGTTTTATGATTTGTTCTGTAGAGATCTAATTGCTCCAATCCATTTTTTATTCATAGTTACAAGTTACCACGACATAATAGATCGGTGATCCAACATTTTGAGAAAAGGAGAGATTATCAATCATGGAAAAATCGATAGAGAAAAAAAAAGCCAGCTATCGGAATCGAACCGATGACCATCGCATTACAAATGCGATGCTCTAACCTCTGAGCTAAGCGGGCTCACATAACAGAAATAGAAATAGTATAACAAATAGAAATAGTGTATAGGAATTCAGGAAACTGCTGGATCTTAGCTTAGGGCTATTAGCTATTAATTTAATATGAACTATATAGTTCATAGTTCTATTGTTATATCTATATCATTATATATATATCATTAGATATATTAGTTATATCTAATATTATTATTATTATAATATTATTAGTTATATTAGTTATAACATTATTATTATAATATTATTAGTTATATTAGTTATAACTAATAATATAGAACAGTTATAACTAATAATATAGAACTAGATATGACTAAATAGAATTAATAGAATTCTATTTTTCTAATAGATATTTTTCTAATAGAAATATATGACTAATTAGTATATGACTAATTAGTAGAATTTTCATTATATCATATTAATTACATTAATTATTATTTATACATTCTATTCTTTTTTTATGCATTTTATACATTTTATTTATATATTTATACATTATATTTATATTTTTTAATATTAATGAGAATTTAAAATTATAAATTATGATTATAAAAAATCTAATTATTTCTTAATATAAAATTTATTTATTTCTTAAAGTAAAGCAGTTATAGCAATAATTATAGCGTATAGCGAGCGGATCGGTCCTAAGAAAAGATAAGATAAGGATAAAGATACAATCCAAATTAGAATGAGACATTCTTCTGGTTTCATTCGGAAAAGGAAGAGATAGGACGAAAAAAAAAAGAAGAATGAATATCGACCGTTCCAGTATTCCAAATCGCACTGTAAAAAAGAAAGGGAGGGAGAAACATATATATATATGGGATATATCTATCCATATTGAATTGCGGATACATCAATGATAGAATCATTTCTGATTGAAACAAGGTTTATCCAATAGAAATAAACTGATAGAGGATCGCCAAAAAAATCAAATAGCAGCATACACTTTTTCGATATGGGAATCATTATCTAATGAATTCAACGGTTCCAAAATAAATGAAAGAGATGGGTGGAATTCCAACTGGATCTTGGTCTCAAATCAAAAGGGGATATGGCGAAATTGGTAGACGCTACGGACTTGATTGGATTGAGCCTTGGTATGGAAACCTACTAAGTGGTAACTTCCAAATTCAGAGAAACCCTGGAATTAAAAATGGGCAATCCTGAGCCAAATCTTTATTTTGAGAAAACAAGGGTTTATAAAACTAGAATAAAAAAAGGATAGGTGCAGAGACTCAATGGAAGCTGTTCTAACGAATGGAGTTGACTACGTTGTGTTGGTAGCTGGAATTCCTCTATCGAAATTACAGAAAGGACGGCCTTATATAATATATCTAATACGTACGTATACATACTAACATATCAAACGATTAATCACGACCCGAATCTATCGAATATATATATATATGAAAGAAAAAATTCAGAGTTATTGTGAATCCATTCCAATCGAAGTTGAAGGAAGAATCGAATATTCAGTGATCAAATCATTCATTCCAGAGTTTGATAGATCTTTTGAAAAACTGATTAATCGGACGAGAATAAAGAGAGAGTCCCGTTCTACATGTCAATACCGACAACAATGAAATTTATAGTAAGAGGAAAATCCGTCGACTTTAGAAATCGTGAGGGTTCAAGTCCCTCTATCCCCAACAAAAAGTCTATTTTACTTCCTAACTATTTATCCTCTTTTTTTCATCAGTGGTTCAAACAAAATTCACTATCTTTCTTTCTCATTCACTCTACTCTTTCACAAACGGATCCGAAGAGAAATCTTTGGATCTTATCCCAATTTGGATAGATACGATACCTGTACAAATGAACATATATGGGCAAGGAATCTCTATTATTGAATCATTCACATTCCATATCATTATCCTTACATTTATTAGATAAAATTTTTTAATACTTTACTTTATTTAATACTTTACTTTATTTAGATTTAGTCCCTTTAATTGACATAGATACAAGTACTCTACTAGGATAATGCACGGGAAATGGTCGGGATAGCTCAGTTGGTAGAGCAGAGGACTGAAAATCCTCGTGTCACCAGTTCAAATCTGGTTCCTGACACATGAATAATATATCGGATAGATATTCATACAAATTAATCGAGACAGATCAGGATATATATTCGTTAATAGTCAAGAGCATGATACATACTTATTCATCTAGCGTATAGATATATACCTCCATTTTTAGAGATGGGTAAAAAATATATGTATGGTTATGGTAAAGAACTAAAGTGGGATTATGTTCCTTTTTTTTGTTTCTTTTTTCTTTCTTGTTTGTTCATATTGTGCTTTCTCTCACTCAAAAAGAGTGCTAAGTCTTCATATATATATATATCAAAAAAAAATAAAAAAGTTTTTAAAAAACTTAAAAAAAGTATAGAGGGGTTGAAGGATAGGAATAGACAGGATGCATTTCAGACACAGTACAAATAAAATTCAATCCCTTTTTATTTCGGAATTTCGCTTTTTCTTTTATATTTATTCTATTTCTTCACTCTTGCTTACGTTACTTTCCGAGGTCTGTCTAAGTGATGTGCGCGGTACAAAGTTCATGGTGCAGAACTCTTTTGATTCATCTTTTTGTTTCTGCTCATACAAAATAGATATTATCTTTTCCAAATTCGGGAATAGCAATGAAGCCTTTTTTAGGCCTATCCATAATACGAACTAGAGTCCAGTTACTCTGTTTCATCTAGAACAGAACGTAAAAATATTCTTTGACTTGAATGAAATCTGGAATTGTGTCGTATAAGTGAACATTAGTTTCCTTATCATTCAATGAGCATCTTGTATTTCATAGAAATTGGGGGTAATATAGTCCTTACGTAAGGGCCAGCCTATCCAACTTTCAGGCATCAAGATAC